TCCCAAGAACGCGAATATGAAACAGCCATATTAGACGACCCTGGAATGCGGTCAAGAACCGGAAGATTTATACTGGTTTTTACTATAACTGATTCGACTTATACCAATTCCGAACCAGAGCAATTTTATTTGATACATTATTCACAAGAACCAGATTTTTGTCGAAATATAATCATAGGTTCTATACGAGCTCAAAGGCGTAAAATACCTATTTTAAAACTGTCTCAAGGAAATGTATCCTCCCCACTTTTTTTGTACAAACTTGAGAAATCAATCCTTTCTTATTTTGATATCTCTGGACTGATTAAACAAATTTTCCGAAATTGGATGAAAAAACCTAAAGAATTTGAACTTTCAGAAAAAAATGAAAAGTATAAAAGAGAAGCAACAATAGAGATCGAAATAGAAGCAGAACCTGAGAATGGTATTCTAACTCCTCAAGTAAAAAGGAGTTGTATATTAATAATGAAATCAATTCTTCGTAAATATATTATATTACCCTTATTGATAATAGCTAAAAATATTGGCCGTATCTTATTATTTCAATTTCCCGAATGGTCCGAAGATTTTAAAAATTGGAATAAGGAAAGACATCTTAAATGTACTTATAGTGGTGTTGAACTATCCGAAAAAGACTTGCCTAAAAACTGGTTAAGTGAAGGTATTCAAATAAAAATACTATTTCCTTTCTATCTGAAACCTTGGCATACATCGAAATCTGAATTTCCTCAAATGGGTCGAGTGAAAAAGAAAAAAAAAAAATATTGTTTTTTAAATGTGTGGGGGAGTCCAACCAAAAAGCCTTTTGGTTCACCCCCAAACCAACCTTCCTTTTTTGGACCCATTTTTAAAGAACTCAGAAAAAAAATGATAAAAGTGAAAACAAATTGTTTTTTAATTTTAAAAATGTTAAAAGTAAAAGAAATAAAAAACTGGATTAACAAAAGTGGTCTATTTCTAAACCGACTAATAAAGGCCCCCTCAAAAAAAAATCGAATTTTTTTATTTGGGTTGAGCGAATTAGATGAATGGGGTGAAACTAAAAACGAAAAAAATTTAATAAGAAAGAAAAAATTAATTCATGAATCGCCCATTCCAACTCAATCTAAAAATTGGACAAAACATTCGCTAACAGAAATAAAAATGCAAGATTTGACTATTAGAACAAGCACAATCAGAAATCAACTAGAAAAACTACTAAAAGCCAAGAAAAAGGATTTTCGAACTTCTGAGATAAATAATAGGTTTAACAGAAAAAGGCATGCCGTAAAAAAACTAGAATTAAAAAAAATAAAAATTATTTGTCAAATAGTAAAAAAACAAATTACTGGATTAATCTTTACCTCGCAGTACTTTATCCAATTTTTTATTGAAAGAATATACATTGATATCCTCCTCGTTATTAATATAATAAGGATCAAAGGACAACTTTTTTTTCCTTTTGAATCAACAAAAAAAATGGAAAAGTACACTTACAATAATGAAACAAATAAAAAAGAAAAAAAAATGGACTTTAGAAACTTTAGACAGTCCTGTTTTTATATTAGTAAGAAAAATTCCATTTTTATTTTTGACTTATCCTCTTTATCACAAGCCTATGTTGGGTATAAATTATCACAAAGCCACGTTTTTAACTTATACAACTTAAGATTAAGATCCGCACTTCAATATCATAAAACATCGCTTTTTATCAAGGATGAAATAAAGGATGATTTTGGAGTACAAGGAATATTTGATTCGGAATTAACAGATAAGAAACTTCTTACTTATGGAATAAATCAATGGAAAAGCTGGTTACAGAATCATTATCAATATAATATATCTCATATTAGATGGTCTAGATTGGTACCAAAAAAATGGAAAAATAAAAAAAATTGCCGCTCTATAAGACAAAACGCAAATAAGGATTTATTAAACTGGGATTGCTATGAAAACGATGGGTTAATTCGTTACGAAAAGGAAATTTATGATTATAGATTAAACTCATTATCAAATAACAAAGGGAATTTAAAAAAAAATTCTCGATATGATCTCTTATCATATAAATCTATTAATTATGAAAATAAGAAGACCACATATATTTTTTTTTTACCATCAGAAGTAAAGAATAACCAAAAAATATCTTATAATTACAACACAAATAAAAGAAAACTTTTTACGCGAGGAGATATCAATTCTGTAGGCGAAAAACCTATTACAGATATGGCTAAATCATTTTTTTATTACAGAATTATCCATTTATGTTTTAGAAAAAGGTTAGATATTGAAGCCTGGATCCAGACCAATACCACGAATACTAAGATAAGTAATTATCAACTAATTGAAGAAATCGATAAGAAGGATCTTTTTGATTTTCCGAATTACCAAACTGAGCAAACCAAAAGTATTCAAAGCTTTTTCGATTGGCTGGGACTGAACGAAGAATTTCCTATTTTGAATGAAGAACTTTGGTTCTTACCAGAATTGATACTGCTTTATAATGGATATAAACTAAAACTATGGATGATACCAATCAAATCACTTCTTTTAAATTTTAATGAAAAGAAAAGTTTGAATGAAAAAAAGAATATCGCTCTAAAGCACAAATGGAATCTTGGATCCCTTCTACTAAACCAAGAAAAAGATGTTTCCGACTATAGTGTGCAATCAGACACAAAAAAACGTATAAACGAAAGCAATCCAGAAGAAGACCTCGATTTTTTCCTAACAAGTCATTTGCTTGTTCAATTGAGATGGTCTTTTTTTTTCAATCTAACCATAATACAAAATATCAAAGTATATTGTCTCTTGCTTAGCTTGCGAAATCCAAGAGAAAGCGCTCTATCCGCTATTCAAAGAGGAACAATAAATCTAGATATAATGCCAAGTCATACGTATGTTACAGAATGGATGCAAAGGGGAGTATTTTTTATTGAACCTGTTCGTATGTCTATAAAAAATTCTGGACAATTTCTTATGTATCAAACCATACGGATTTCGTTAATTCAGAAGAATTATTATCAAACTAATTCAAGCTATCGAGAAAAAGCAAAAGAGCAAAAAATTATTAGAAATAGAGACATAAACAATTCTAGTTTGCTTGTTCTTGAAACTATTTTATCGCCGAGACGTCGAAAAGAGTTAAGAATTCTAATTTCTTTCAATTCAAAAAAAACAAAAGGTATCGATCTAAATCTGGTATTCTGCAACAGACACAATGTAAAAATTTATGATCCATTTTTAGTTGAAAGCAACCGTCTTCATAGATTAAAGTTTTTTCTTTGGCCAACTTGTCAATTAGAGGATTTAGTTTGTATGAATCGTTATTGGTTTAATACCAATACTGGGAGTTCTTTCAGTATGTTAAGAATACATATGTATCCTCAATTCTAAATGTATGAAACGCATGATAGGATAGTTTTCTATTTCTATTCTGTAACATAGTTCCCAGAAAAAAGTAAATAGACGTCGCCACGTATTGTCTTATACTCTATTCTAATACATGACTACTAATTCAATAATCTATCAATTTAGATCTATAATTCATCAAAAGAGTTTTTTTATTTAAAGTTTCATTTTTCTGTCTTTTAGGTTATGAGTTCCACCCTTTTTCTATCTAAAAAATGAATCAAATAAAAAAAAAGAGTTGGATTATTACTTATTTGATTTTCTAAATTTGGATAAAATGAAAAAGTCCATAATAAAAAAAGTGACCAGATTAACATGTCAACCATTATTATTACTGATCCATAAAATTTCTATTTTAAAAAAGTTGGAGAAGATTTGCTTTTATGCTAAAGAAGTCAGTTTCCTCAGTTATTTCCAAAAAACAAGAAAAAAAAGAAGAAACCAAAGGATCCGTTGAATTTCAAGTAGTTAATTTCACTAAGCAAATCCGAAGACTTACTTCCCATTTGGAATTGCACAGAAAAGATTATTTATCGCAGAGAGGTCTAAAGAAAATTCTGGGAAAACGTCAACGACTGCTGGCTTATTTGTCAAAAAAAAATGGAATACGTTATAAAGAATTAATTGATCGATTGGATATTCGGGAACCAAAAATTCGTTAATTTAAAGAACTAAAATGCAATTTATTGTTTATTGGATCATGAATTTTGATGAATTTCTTTTTGTTTTCTGCAATTCCTAGAAAAATGAATCAAGGAACAACCTATGAATGTACCAATTATAAGAAATGAACTTATGATAGTAAATATGGGACCTCACCACCCATCAATGCACGGCGTTCTTCGACTCATCATTACTCTAGATGGTGAAGATGTTGTTGACTGTGAACCGATATTGGGGTATTTACACAGAGGAATGGAAAAAATTGCAGAAAATCGAACAATTATACAATATTTACCTTATGTAACTCGTTGGGATTATTTGGCTACTATGTTCACTGAGGCCATAACCGTAAATGCACCGGAACAGTTAGGGAATATTCAAGTACCTAAACGAGCCAGTTATATCAGAGTAATTATGTTAGAATTAAGTCGTATAGCTTCTCATTTATTATGGCTTGGCCCTTTTATGGCAGATATTGGTGCACAAACTCCCTTCTTCTACATTTTCCGAGAACGAGAATTAGTATATGATCTGTTCGAAGCTGCTACCGGTATGAGATTAATGCATAATTTTTTTCGTATCGGAGGAGTTGCCGCTGATTTACCGCATGGTTGGATAGATAAATGCATTGATTTCTGCGACTATTTTTTAACCGGAATTTCGGAATATCAAAAACTTATTACACGAAATCCCATTTTTTTAGAACGTGTTGAGGGAGTAGGGATTTTAAGTGGAGAAGAAGCATTAAATTGGGGTTTATCGGGTCCAATGCTACGAGCTTCCGGAATAGAATGGGATCTTCGTAAAGTTGATCATTATGAGTGTTATGACGAATTTGATTGGGAAGTCCAATGGCAAAAAGAAGGAGATTCGTTAGCTCGTTATTTAGTAAGGATCAGTGAAATCGAGGAATCTATCAAAATTATTCAACAAGCTTTGGAAGGAATTCCGGGAGGACCCTCTGAGAATTTAGAAATACGATGTTTTGATAAAGTAAGGGATTCCCAATGGAATGATTTTTATTATCGCTTCATTAGTAAAAAAGCCTCTCCTACTTTTGAATTGTCGAAACAAGAACTTTATGCGAGAGTCGAAGCCCCAAAAGGCGAATTGGGAATTTTTCTGCTAGGAGATGGGAAAATTTTTCCTTGGAGATGGAAAATTCGCCCACCGGGTTTTATCAATTTGCAAATTCTTCCTCAGTTAGTTAAAAGAATGAAATTGGCTGATATTATGACGATACTAGGTAGTATAGATATCATTATGGGAGAAGTTGATCGTTAAAATGATAATTGATACAACAGAAGTACAAGATATCAATGCTTTTTCAAAATGGGAATCCTTAAAAGAGGTGTATGAGAACATATGGATGCTTATTCCGATTTTGACTGTTATAGTGGGAATCACAATAGGTGTACTAGTAATTGTGTGGTTAGAAAGAGAAATAGCTGCGGGGCTACAACAACGTATTGGACCTGAATATGCTGGATCTTTTGGAATTCTCCAAGCTTTAGCAGATGGTACAAAACTACTTTTCAAAGAAAACCTTCTTCCAGCTAGAGGCGATACTTATTTATTCAATATCGGACCATCCATAGCAGTCATATCAATTTTATTAAGTTATTTAGTAATCCCTTTTGGCTATCATTTTGTTCTAGCCGATCTCAATATTGGTGTTTTTTTATGGATCGCCATTTCAAGTATTTCTCCGATTGGACTTCTTATGTCAGGATATGGATCGAATAATAAATATTCTTTTTTAGGTGGTTTACGGGCTGCTGCTCAATCGATTAGTTATGAAATACCATTAACTCTATGCGTGTTATCAATATCTCTACGTGCGCGTCGTTGAAACATTTTCCCTATTTTCCTTTTCTTTTCGTTAGAAAGAAATTGCCTGAATTAAAGAAATCGCTTTATTTTTTTCTTCATTAACCCGACTGATGAACACAAGCAGATAGTTCTATGAGTGAAAGAAAACAGCTTCTAAATTTGCAGTAAAAATAGTAAGTCTCATTTCCTATGTATAAGGATTAAACATAAGTAAACATAAGTAATTCACACTGTTTATCCCAAGATCGGTTGATTGATCATCCTGACTTGAAGCGGGTTTAAAATAACAAACAACTTTATGGGTTTTTCACTATCGTTTGTATGTATTACCATAAGAGTGAGTTGAGAAAAAATGAGTGGGTGGTTAGAAATACCAAGGTACACAAAAGATTAGTAATAGAGATTATGCAAATTAGACAAAAAAGCATTTCCGCATAAAAGGAAGACTCATTGGGGTTTTAAGTTGGTAGAAATGATCCGGTAGTACTTCCCACGATTCCGATCCAGAGTATGCCCCTATCCACTGAAAAAACTATCAGGAACGAAAGAATCCTTTTTGAAAAGACCCCCCTTTTTCTGTTTTTGAAAAAGAAGAAAACGAAGAATAGGAACGAACAAAATAGAAAGAGTGCAATTCCAATAAAAAAGAGTGATCTTTTTTATTCTTTCTTTAATATAGTTATATTCATAGGGATAAAAGCCCTGTAATAAGTGCTGAAGTAATGTAAAATGTAATTTTTTTTCGTAATCGAAAATGCTGGGTTGAAATATTTATATATTACTAAAAGGAGTATTTTATTGACGGATTAAGTTATTACTCAAAAAAATATTGAAATTTTTGAATTAAAGTTAAAGTAAAAGGAAAGGATGAGATTAATTCAGAAATACTTTTTTATAGCAGACGGAATTACATTGGACTAATTCGGGGCTTTTCAATATATTTTGACTCTATCTAGCATAAAAGTATATCACGTTAAATAATACTAACCTGGTCCTTAAATTTCTTTAGGCTCCTAGAGGAGCCGTATGAGGTGAAAATCTCATGTACGGTTCTGTAATAGCGATAGTAACAGTAATGTTATCACCGACTATGATTATCTAATAGTTCAAGTACAGTTGATATAGTTGAAGCACAGTCAAAATATGGTTTGTGGGGATGGAATTTGTGGCGTCAACCTATAGGTTTTATCATTTTTCTAATTTCTTCCCTAGCAGAATGTGAGAGGTTACCCTTCGATTTACCAGAAGCCGAAGAAGAATTAGTAGCAGGTTATCAAACAGAATATTCAGGTATCAAATTTGGTTTATTTTTTGTTGCGTCCTATCTAAATCTATTAGTTTCTTCATTTTTTGTAATAGTTCTTTACTTAGGCGGTTGGAATTTCTCTATTCCATATCTATTTGTTCCTGAACTTTTTGAAAAAGCAGGAGGAGTCTTTGGAACAATCATTAGTATTTTGATTACATTAGTTAAAACTTATTTGTTTTTGTTCATTCCTATTACAACAAGATGGACTTTACCTAGGCTGAGAATGGACCAATTATTAAATCTTGGATGGAAATTTCTTTTACCTATTTCTCTCGGTAATTTATTATTAACAACTTCTTTCCAACTCCTTTCACTCTAACCACGCGAGTCTATATTTAGACTTATCTCAAACAAGAGAAGGAAACAACCATCAAATTATTCATAGCTATTCACGATATGTTCCCTATGGTAACTGGGTTCATCAATTATGGTCAACAAACAGTACGAGCTGCAAGGTACATCGGTCAAGGTTTTATGATTACTTTATCCCACGCAAATCGTTTACCTGTAACGATTCAATATCCTTATGAGAAATTGATTCCATCAGAACGTTTCCGTGGTCGAATTCACTTTGAATTTGATAAATGCATTGCTTGTGAGGTATGTGTTCGCGTATGCCCTATAGATTTACCTGTTGTTGATTGGAAACTACAAACTAGGATCCGAAAGAAACAATTGCTTAATTACAGTATTGATTTTGGAATCTGTATATTTTGTGGTAATTGCGTTGAGTATTGCCCCACAAATTGTTTATCAATGACTGAAGAATATGAGCTTTCTACATATGATCGTCACGAATTGAATTATAATCAAATTGCTTTGGGTCGTTTACCATTGGCATTAATTGACGATTACACAATTCGAACAATTTTGAATTCGCCTCAAATAAAAAATGGCTAAACCCCTTTTTAGGAAAAATTGAGAATTACTAATGTAATCTTTTGATCTAAAGTAAAAGTAAAGGAATTTTTTTTGAACTTCCGAACTGAACTTCAAAAAAAGAATGAGATTGGTCCAATTGTTGGACCTATATCAATACACATCTATTCTTTCAATTAAAAATCTATCCCGGATAATTTTCCTTTTTCCTGGTCCGATCACTAAGGTCATGAAACATTTCTTTTTTTTATTTCTTTTTTCTATTATATATAATGGATTTACCGGGACCAATACATGATTTTCTTTTAATCTTTCTGGGATCAGGTCTTATATTAGGAGGTCTAGGAGTAGTATTATTTACTAATCCCATTTATTCCGCCTTTTCATTGGGATTAGTTCTTGTTTGTATATCCTTATTCTATATGTCATCAAATTCCCATTTTATAGCTGCTGCCCAACTTCTTATTTATGTGGGAGCTATAAATGTTTTAATCATTTTTGCTGTGATGTTTATTAATGGTTCAGAATATTACAAAGATTTCCAGTTTTGGACTGTTGGAGATGGAGTTACTTCAGTGCTTTGTACAAGCATTTTTTTTTCACTAATTACTACTATTCCAGATACGTCATGGTACGGGATTATTTGGACTACAAGATCAAACCATATTATAGAACAGGATTTGATAAGTAATAGTCAACAAATTGGGATTCATTTATCAACAGATTTTTTTCTTCCATTTGAACTCATTTCACTAATTCTTTTATTTGCTTTGATAGGTGCAATTGCGGTAGCTCGTCAGTAATAAAGCTTTCGAACGTTCCTAAGACATGCTTTTAATTCAATCTATTACCTCTTCTCAATATTACTAATGTCCTTGTTCCGTGCTTTTTAAATTCTAGTCAATAGAAGAAGTTGAGTTGTTGTTCATATTGAAATGAATCAAGATTGATAAGGAGTCGGTCAATAATGCTCGAATATGTACTTATTTTGAGTGCCTATTTATTTTCTATCGGTATCTATGGATTGATCACGAGCCGAAATATGGTTAGAGCCCTTATGTGTCTTGAACTTATCCTAAATGCAGTTAATATAAACTTCGTAACATTTTCCGATTTTTTTGATAGCCGCCAATTAGTAGGAGATATTTTCTCCATTTTTGTCATAGCTATTGCAGCCGCTGAAGCAGCTATCGGACTAGCAATTATTTCCTCAATTTATCGTAATAGAAAATCAACTCGCACCAATCAAACAAATTTGTTGAATAAATAATATGCATTCAAAAATGTGAATCTTTATCAACTCCAATAAAAACATTATTATTCAGTAAGTCCAATTAGAATTAGTATGTATGATATTAAATATAGGTTCATATTCCTGTTTATGAGGATGTACTAAATAAAAGTATCTTGACTCTTTTGCATAAGCTGATCCATAAATAAATTTTGTATAAAAATTTTGGTAAATCATTGATTCATCTGATATCTAAAGACATGCTTCATGTACAAGTTTATTAGATTGAAAATTTATGACGTTCAAACATTTAGATATTCAATGTCACATTCAGTAAAGATTTATGATACATGTATAGGATGTACTCAATGTGTTCGAGCCTGCCCCACAGATGTATTAGAAATGATACCGTGGGACGGGTGTAAAGCTAAACAAATAGCATCCGCTCCAAGAACAGAAGACTGTGTTGGTTGTAAACGATGTGAATCCGCCTGTCCAACGGATTTCTTGAGTGTTCGAGTTTATTTATGGCATGAAACAACTCGTAGCATGGGTCTAGCTTATTGATACGTTCAATAAAATAGCACTAATCCAGTTTTTACCGACAAAAACCCGTGCTTAAAATACTATATTATATATTTTCCATTCCTTTTTTTTTAGTACGGGTGTTTTATGGTCTAAGTGTAGCTTATCTTTACCATGAACTTTTTTCCTTGGTTAACACTAATTGTAGCTTTTCCTATATCTGCAGGTTCTTTAATTTTCTTTCTCCCTCAGAAAGGAAATAAAATTATTAGGTGGTACACTATATGTATATGTATCTTAGAACTCCTTCTAATGACCTATGCATTCCGTTATCATTTTCGATTCGACGATCCTTTAATACAACTGGCAGAAGAGTATAAATGGATCCGCTTTTTTTCTTTTTACTGGCGATTAGGAATAGATGGACTTTCTATAGGACCCATTTTATTAACGGGATTTATTACTACTTTAGCGACTTTAGCGGCTTGGCCAGTTACTCGAGATTCACGATTTTTCCATTTCTTGATGTTAGCAATGTATAGTGGCCAAATAGGATCGTTTTCTTCCCGAGACCTTTTACTTTTTTTCATCATGTGGGAGTTAGAATTAATTCCTGTTTATTTACTTGTATCCTTATGGGGAGGAAAAAAACGTCTATATTCAGCTACCAAGTTTATTTTGTATACTGCAGGAGGTTCCATTTTTCTGTTAATGGGAGTTCTGGGTATGGGTTTATATGGTTACAATGCACCAACATTCAATTTTGAAATATTAGCTAATCAATCCTATCCTGTGGCATTGGAAATAATATTCTATATTTTATTTCTTATTACTTTTGCTGTCAAATTACCGATTTTACCCCTACATACCTGGTTACCCGACACCCACGGGGAAGCACATTACAGTACTTGTATGCTTCTAGCTGGAATTTTATTAAAAATGGGAGCATATGGGTTGGTTCGGATCAATATGGAATTATTACCTCACGCTCATTCGATATTTTCTCCATGGTTGATAATAGTGGGTACGATCCAAATAATCTATGCAGCGTTAACATCTCTTGGCCAACGTAATTTAAAAAAACGAATAGCCTATTCTTCTGTATCTCATATGGGTTTCATAATTATAGGAATTGGCTCTATTACTGATACAGGTCTCAACGGAGCTCTTTTACAAATAATCTCTCATGGCTTTATTGGTGCTGGGCTTTTTTTCTTGGCAGGAACGGGGTATGATCGAATACGTCTTGTTTATCTTGATGAAATGGGTGGGATAGCCATCTTAATGCCCAAAATATTCACGATGTTCAGTCTATTATCGATGGCTTCTCTTGCATTACCGGGCCTGAGTGGTTTTGTTGCGGAATTGATAGTTTTTTTTGGACTAATTACTAGTCAAAAATATCTTTTAATGACAAAAATACTAATTACTTGTGTAATGGGAATGGGAATGATATTAACTCCTATTTATTTATTATCTATGTTACGCCAGATGTTCTATGGCTACAAGCTATTTAATGTTCCAAATTCGTTTTTTTTTTTGATTCGGGACCGCGAGAATTATTTGTTTCGATCTCCATCTTGCTACCCATAATAGGTATTGGTATTTACCCAGATTTTGTTTTTTCATTATCAGTTGATAAGGTTCAAGGTATTTTATGTAAGTATTTTTTATCGATAATTTTTGTATAAAAAAATTTTGACTTATTAACTCATTAATAGCAAAAGAATTGTAACTGGATCTATTTAGACTTTGTGAGAGCCATTTGAATCAATACAATACTTGATTCAAACGGCTCTTGATGACTTCAACTAAGATTTCTTAGATTTGTATTTATCTATGCCATTTTCTATCTCTAATCGGTAGGCCCTTTTTTATTCAAGGAGATGTTAATTGAAATGAACCATAACTATGTAGCCCTATTCCTAAGAGATTGACCCCAAAATAGCATATCCAAATTATAAAAAAGCCCATAGAAGCTACAATTGCAGAATTTGCAACTTTCATATTTGTATTTGTTCGAGTATGTAAATAAATCGCAAATATAGTCCACGTAATAAAGGCCCAAGTTTCTTTTGGGTCCCAATTCCAATATGATCCCCAGGCCTCATTAGCCCAGACTGCTCCGGAAAGAAGTCCTATAGTTAAAAAGATAAACCCTAGACTAATAACACGATAACTCCAATGATCTAATTGTTGAATGAATTGGGATCGGTAATAATTTTTAGCAGAATCAAAGAAGGTGCTTGGTAAAACATTCCTTCTTTGATTCATGTATTGCATCTGACCAAAGTAAAATAACTCAGTAAAAAAAAAATGGCTGTTAGCAAAAAATGGGATATCTTTTCTAAATGTAATGACTAGAAGAGATACTGATAATAATGATCCACATAAAAGAGCTGCATAACCCAATAACATCATACTTACATGCATCATTAACCACTGGGATTGGAGAGCAGGTACTAATATTGTGGATTGATGCATTTCAGTTAACAGACTTGAAATAGCAAATCCTTGAGTAAAAAGAGCACTTGGTGCAGTGATTACGCATAAGTTTTTTTTTTTAAAATAGGGAAACATATGAATAATCGATAAACTCCAAGAAAGGAAAATTAATGATTCACATAAATCACTTAATGGAAAATGTTGTGAATAAACCCAACGGATAATTAATAATCCTGTTATACAGAAAAAAATAGCTATTAGACCTCTTTCAGACGAATTAGAGAGTCCTATCATTTCATCGACTACTAAGCTTATGAAATAAATTGTAATTACAATTGAAACAAGGGAAAAAGAAATATGAGTTAATATATGTTCTACAGTAAAAAATATCATAGCAATTTTTAAAATTTTAAAAATAAAGTATCGGAATTGAATTCATTATAGGACTTATTGTATCTCTTTTAGACTTAGTGTATTTCTTTTAGAAGAGAATGTGCCGCCACTCGGATTCGAACCGAGATGCTCAAGCACTGCTTCCTAAGAGCAGCGTGTCTACCAATTTCACCATAGCGGCTTACTTAAAATGATAATAAGCTATTATTATTCAAGTGTCGAGATTTAATGAGTTAATTAAATGTTCTGAGCTTTTTTTAATAAATGCTCAAATTATTCAACTTAATAAACTTAGTAGTGAGGTTTTTTCAGGTCTTTTATGCTCTCCATTGTTGTATTTGTAACTAAAAGGTGCTACCTCCTATCTTACGAAATCATAAAAAAAGATTGTGCGAAAGTTAAAGATGTAGATGGGGGAAATCAAAATCCCCACCAGAGAGAAGGTTTCAACGAGTTTATTTTGAGTATGTTTTATCATTTCCGAGGTGGGGATTTTGATTTCGCAACAAAATGCTTTTAGGATTTTTTATACCATATAGACTAGTCAATTTGTAGTCCTATTTTACACTAAATTAATATTTGTCCTATTCCCATTATTGGAATCGTTTATTATTTAGGTGTCGGTACAACAAAACTTTTTGAATTACCAGTAGAAAGGGATTTGGCTAATGAAAAGGCTTTTAACGCTGCCCAATACCCCTTTCTTTTCCACAAACTTTTATGAATACGCTTTTTTGCCAGAGAAGTACGTTTTTTTGGAACTGCCATTCAAAATTTAAGAGGTTTTTCAATAATATCGTTGGATGTGAAAGACATCTATTGTTCAAAACGAATTCTTCTTCATTATCTATCTATCCATAGATGATACGCTACTAACCTCATAAAAAAATCAATCACTAGGTATATTAAAATGACAAAAAATCTTATAGGTGAAAAGATAGGTTTAAGTTACTAAAATGAAAAAAGAAGCAGCTTCTATTTCTATCTCAATTTCTTTTAGGCATTTATACATGGAATCAAATTAATTTAATTTATGAACCCAACTTTGATCTAAAAATTAATGTAAATATCCAGTTTCTTATTAAGTTTCTTATTAATTTATTAATTGTCCAAATTCAAAGAAAGAATATACATAATTTTCATTTTTCTTTTATTTTAAAACGAAGTATTCCGTTTTCACAAATAAGTTCCCTATGTTATTTGACCAATTTGCACTTCTTGATTTGCATATTTGATTTGAAGTATTGAACTGAGAATAATTCAGAATACAAATTTTTTAGTTCTTACCTATCTTAATTTTTTTTTTTTACAATTAAATAGGATCTGGTGAATGAGAAATCATTTTGAAAGAAAAAATTTTTTATGGAACATACATATCAATATGCATGGATCATACCTTTCCTTCCACTTCCAGTTCCTATGGGAATAGGACTAGGGCTTATCTTTTTTCCGACGGCAACAAAAAGTCTTCGACGTATGTGGTCTTTTCCTAGTGTTTTCTTGTTAAGTATAGTTATGATTTTTTCAGCCGACCTAGCTATTCAACTAATAAATAGAAGTTCTATTTATCAATATATATCGTCTTGGACCATCAATAATGATTTTTCTTTAGAGTTTGGCTATTTGATCGATCCACTTACTTCTATTATGCCAATATTAATCACTACTATCGGAGTTATGGTTCTTATTTATAGTGATAATTATCTGTTTCATGATCAAGGATACTTGAGATTTTTTGCTTATATGAGCTTTTTCAATGCATCCATGTTGGGATTAGTTACCAGTTCGAATTTGATCCAAATTTATCTTTTTTGGGAATTAGTTGGAATGTGTTCTTATCTATTAATAGGTTTTTGGTTTACACGACCCCTTGCCGCAAATGCTTGCCAAAAAGCATTTGTGACTAACCGTATCGGGGATTTTGGTTTATTATTAGGAATTTTAGGTCTTTATTGGCTAACAGGTAGTTTCGAATTTCGAGACTTGTTCGAAATATTCAATAACGTAATTTCTACTAATGAGGTGCATTTTGTATTTGGAACTTTGTGTGTCTTCCTATTATTTTCTGGTGCAGTTGCTAAATCTGCTCAATTTCCCCTTCATGTATGGTTACCCGATGCTATGGAGGGTCCTACTCCTATTTCAGCTCTTATCCATGCTGCTACTATGGTGGCAGCGGGAATCTTTCTTGTAGCTCGCCTTTTTCCCCTTTTCCTAGTGATACCTTATATAATGAATTTTATATCTTTGCTAAGTATAATAACCATATTATTAGGAGCTACTTTAGCTCTTGCTCAAAACGATATTAAAAGAAGTTTAGCCTATTCTACAATGT